TCAAAATCCGATAAATCGGCCCAAGTCGGCTTACTAATGGGATGCCCTAATGCGTTACAAAATTTCGCTTTAGCCAATGATCCAATCAGAGGAATAATTGGAACTATTGTATCGAGCTTCTTGGGAGCTTTATTTATTATAAATGAATTTTCTAGCATTTGACTCTGCACCATTGAAGGATTTAGTGGCACACTTGAAAAATAACCCCAAAAGTCGAGGGAATGCTTGGATAATTGGTTTATATAGATCCTTCCTGGGTGAGACCATACATAAAAATGACATTGCCATAAACTGACAAGGTAATATTTCCATTTATTCATCAGAAGAGGCGTATCTTTTGAAGCCAGAATTGATTTTCCTTGATATCTAACATAATGAATGAAAGGATCCTTGAGGAAGCATAAGATGCCCCGAAAATCATTAACAAAGACTTCGACAAGATCTTCCATTTTTCTATGTAAATAGATTCGTTCAAAAAGGACTCCAGAAGATGTTAATCGTAAATGAGAAGATTGGTTACGGATAAAAAGGAAAACGGATTCGTATTCACATATATAAGAATTATATAGGAATAATAATAATCTTGAATTACTTTTTGAAAAAATAGAAATAGATTTATTTAGAATAATAAGAATATTACCATTAGAATACTCATGAAGAAAGAACCGCAATAAATGGAAAGAGGAGGCATCTTTCACCCGGTAGCGAAGGGTTTGAACCAAGATTTCTATATGGATGGGGTAGGGTATTAGTACATCTGCCACATAATTGAAATGTGGGAATTTGTCCTCTAAAAAGGGAAATATTGAATGAATGGATCGTAAATTGTAAGATCTTACGATTTGTGCCCCTTCCAAAGAAGATCTTAATCGTAGAGAAAATGGAATTTCCGCAATGATTGCAAATCCTTCTGATATAATTTGAGAATACAAATTCTTGTTGTATCCCAAAAATTTATTTTGGTTAGAATCATTAGCGGAAATCATCAAATGATTCTGTTGATACATTCGCGTAATTAAACGTTTTACAATCAGTAAACTAGATTTATTATCATAAGCTACATTTTCCAACAAAATCACTCTATTTAAACCATGATCATGAGCAAGTGCATAAATATACTCCCGAAAGATAAGTGGGTATAGGAAGTCGTGTTGCCTAAATCTATCTAGTTCGAAATATCCTTGAAATTCCTCCATTTATTTAAAATTAGATTTGAACTTGAACCAGGGATAGGGGATTTCTTGGGGTATTAAATGACACATAGTACGATACAGTCAAAACAGGATATTATAGTAAGAAAAGACTAGATAGATACCCCGGAAATAGATAAGACTCATCAACGGACTCTTTATCCTCTCTTTTGCCATCTAATTAAATAGGTTTCTGTTCATTCTAGGATAACAAGATGGTTAGAAATCCTTTATTTTTTCAACCCAATCGCTCTTTTGATTTTGGAAATTTGTAAAAAAAAATATTTTTATCAATATACTATCAATATACTGCTTTTTCTACACATTCATCCCCACACTCTAATGGAGAATATCTACTAATAATTAGGATTAAAAAAAAATGGATAATCCACTTATGGTAAAAATATTTCCCGCATCAAGCACTAATATATTTTTAACGTTTAATTAGATCGGGTAATCATTCAAATTAAGAACAGAAGCTCGTTGCTTTTTTTGTTTCCCTTTAATTGGAGCCATGGGGCTCTATCCATTTATTCACTTAACCCAACCTTAAATTCATTTTTTTGCGCGTCAAGAATTCAAACATGATTTTGGATCGATCCGATAAGATAAGAATAAAATATTCTCAGAATTCTCCATTAATACGAAATACGACATGCTGCTTTTTCCATTCCTTCCTTTAAGGGTCAGTCGCGGTCTTACAAACTCTACCGATGGGATTGACGAATCCGTTGCTTCATACAAATGTGTAAAAAATGCTAGTCGCACTTAAAAGCCGAGTACTCTACCGTTGAGTTAGCAACCCGAATAAAAATGTATAGATCCAATCGTAATCAAAAAAGAGATTGAATTTCACAACGCAATCAAAATATTAAAATAGAAAAAATATTTCTAATTGATTCTGAGCATAACATAAAAATGAACATATCAGATGCAAATACAATGACGTCTAAGATAAGAATATAGATTAAGATAAAAATATAGATAAAATCAAAATTTATTGACTACCACAGATTTTGTTCGTATGTTATCCATTATTATCTTATCCATTTCTTTTTTTTTAATAAAAAAAAGAAAGAAAGACCCAAGTCTATAGAACAGAAAGAAATATATACATTTATTCACGATCGGATTATATTTGTTTGATATACTGTTGTCAATATAAAAGTTAATGTTGAGAAAAGTAGAAAACCAGAAATTCAAATAAAAAATTATTCACTATTTTCTATTTAATTCAACAATATTTTCTTATTAAATTCAATAGAATATTTTCTTATTAAATTCAATATTCAATATAATATTGAATTACTATAAGAAATTTTATTAAATAGAAATTAAAAATCAAAAAACTAATGACTTGTATTGAATTAGCACTACATTTTTAATAAAGATAAATACAACTATTTAATAAAGATAAATACAAAAGGGTATAGACGTAAAAAAAATTCGGAGAGAAGTATAAAAAAATATTGATTGGGTTTACTCAATCAATATAAGTAAAAAAAAAAAGCTTAAATCCCATGTTTTTTTTATGAACAAATAAAAGAAATAAAAAAAAATAAAGTTAAAGTTTCAACGAAAAATCAACCATTATTGAATTAGCAATAATGTAAAATTTTATATTTATAGATCCAACTCCTTCATTCATTTATTCACTTGATCTTTTTTCTATCTATCTGTCTTATATGAATTTATCTCACTAAAAAAAAAAGAAATTTTTGTCGTTATAGACGACGACATTTTATGGTAGTAATAGAGCAAAATAGGGGGGGGGGTTGTATAGAAAAGGTTATACAAAGTTATATCCAAGTCACCCCCCCTTTTTTTTTATTTATTGTATTTCATTAATTGATTATTGTAATTATTGTAATTGTATTTCATTAATTGAATTTCATCTGTTAATTAATAGAAAGTTCCATAAAAACTCCCGCCTTCTTTGAAATGTCATGAACAGTTCCCGTAGGTTGAGCGCCCTTTTCAAGGAAATATAGAATAGCAGGAACATTTAAATAAGTTTGATTCTTTATCGGATCATAAAAACCCACTTTCCGAAGATCTCTTCCTTCTCTTCTGGATCGAACATCAATTGCAACGATTCGATAAACCGCCCATTGGGATAGATGTAGATGAATAATACCCCCCCTAGAAACGTATAAGAAGTTTTATCCTCGTACGGCTCAAGAAAATTAGAAATTATGTCTATATATAGAATTTCTAATTAATGTCAAATATATCCATCAAATCATCAAATCAATTAAACTATGATTTAAGGATTTAAGTACTTTTTCTTATTCCTTATTCTTGCCCGAAAAAGAAAAAAAATCATTCGTATTCACATCCTCATAACTCAAGTTGGATAACTCTCAAATAATCCAAAGGAAAACCTTTAGGCATTTCCTTTATTGAGCGGTCTCTAACCACGCATTTTTTGTCTGTCTCCTTTAGAATTTATTTTGATTCTTCATTATGATCTATTTTTTGAGACAACTGAAAACGGTCTTTACTTGTTCCAGGATTCTTTATCGTTGCCTTGAATCGTTGGGTTTAGACATTACTTCGGTGATCTTTAATCATTTTAAAAAATGGCAGCAACATACCATTTTTGTAATTTCTTTCTATAAAAGAATCATACAAATGGTTGATTCCTACGTGATACACTTTTGATCGAAAGCGTTTTACCAATTCCAAGAAATTTTCGTTAGGAATTTGAAACTTGCTAGAATTGGATCCTTTCGATTTCTATATCGAAAATATACTTACGAAGTTGTTTCAACTTATTAATTAACACTAACCCTAGATCCATGTCCCTAAAAAATGAATCAATACTTTTTACTTTACTCGAGCTCCATCATGATCATGTACTATTTACATCGCAACCCTCAAAAAATGAGGTTTTTCTAGTGGAACAGAACAAACGATGTCGAGCCAAGAGCACCCTCATTCCTATATTATATATATATAAAATGGTGGATGTAAGAATCCACAGCCGACCATATCCTTCAAGTCGCACGTTGCTTTCTACCACATCGTTTTAAACGAAGTTTTACCATAACATTTCTCTAGTAGGTTGCTGTAACCAGTATGTAATTGATTCAATTATGGAATCATGAATAATCATTGGTTCGGTCGGTACATAGTAATCTATACTTTTCTGAATGGGTAGTTTCTGAAGAAGTCTCAGCAAGAATTCAATTTAACCCCATATATATTTCTATTTTATTTCATTTTAATGGGGTGGGGAATAAAGACTGATGTAAGGGAGGATTGGAGTTGTTATTCTTTTTGATAAATCATAATCGAAAGAAAAGAATAGGAGATCCCCATATCTATCATATAGACTAAACAAATGTTTTTCAAAGTAATTATAGATATTCTATGTTAAATATTTCAAATTTAGGGATCACAAATCTCTTTTCACAAAAATCAATCGAAATAAAATTTTTCAATGAAAGAGAACGATAACAAGACATACATATAAGCATTTCCTCATTTTCTGCGTAGTTTATTTGACTTGAAAAATTCAATAATTTTTATGCAATTTTTACCTAAGGTAAAGTGAATAAGATAATACATTTTGTCTCCATTGTTACATAGATTTACAATTATTCATTAGAATTAGAGAAAACACAAAATACTTAAGAACGAGGTTCAAAGAAAATACATATGTTACGTATGTAACTTGATTGTTTTTTAATGATATTCGGACAGACGCAGACATTGAAATTGGTATTTTTCGTTGACAATTAACTCCTATCTACTCCGTCAATTCTATGAAGATGATGAATCATAAATCAAAAAAGAATCCTATATATATATTTAGTTTAGGGAGTGCTAGACTATTTTGTATAAATGCAAGTTAAAACAAGTCCAGATTAAGTCATTGCTCCTATTTTTTTTTTACTCTAAACCAGTCTTAAGAGACTTAATCCTATTGATTATTGATTGAAGCTAATTAGTACCCCAATATCAAAAGAACATCCGTGTTTCTAATTTAGAAATCCACAGAAAATTTATAATCAGACTGCACCACCATTTCAAATTTAAAGTTAAAGTATAGGGAAAAAAGAAAGAGAGGCTTTCGCATTTATATTTAGAATGCATCATTGAAAATTCCAATGAATATACGAAGTAAGGCTTTTTTTTGAGTAACTAATTTAAATATGAAAGGTATGGACATAGAATGAAAAGCCCGTCCCCTGATTTTTATTTTATAATTAAAACTCTTTTCTTTTGATCTATGCTCCCATCTTACTTGGATACAAATAGATTCAATTACATCTGTGTGTTTTTTGGTGTTATTTGAACACGATTAAATTTGCGAAAAAGATATAATTCAGATAAGAATTAATCATTATAAGAAAAAAGAATCATATTCTATCCAATATTATTATACTCTTAATAAAAAAAAGAAAAAAAAACGAGAAAGTTGTTTAAAATAAAAAAAAGACAATCTTTTATTCTGATAGAAAATCGGTATTCTGATACGATGTATATAATCTGATATGATATATATAATAGGTATGCTCTGGGACGGAAGGAGTCGAACCTCCGAATACCGGGACCAAAACCCGTTGCCTTACCACTTGGCCACGCCCCATTTTCTATTTATATTCGACATTAATAAACACTAATATTCTTACTAGTTGTTCGTCAATTATAGTCCAAATATTTATATAATAGATTGTTACTTATAGAATAGATTGTTACTAGGATTTTGATACATTTAGATATAGAATTAAACGAAATTTTTTGATCAAATTTATTGATCATTAATTGATCATTACATATAATTCAATTAAGATATTGTATGAAAGTATGATTTCTTCTATTCTCTTTTAATTTGAGAATTGAAGTATTTTTGATTGAGTTAGTTCAAATCAAAGAAAAGTTTTTTGGTCTACCTTATTTTTCTTTTTTAATTTTTACTCATTTTTTTATATAACTTAAACTAAAAAAAAAGAACATTATATTATTAATATTAATTTATATTATTAATTATTAATAACAATAACTCACATTAATAACTCAATCAAAATAAATACAATTATCTTCAAGAACAAAACAAAAAAACAAAACGTTTGTTATGCTTAATATCTTTAGTTTGATCTGTATCTGGTTTAATTCTGCTCTTTCTTCAAATAGTTTTTTCTTCGCCAAATTGCCCGAGGCCTACGCTTTTTTGAATCCAATCGTAGATATTATGCCAGTAATACCTGTGCTATTTTTTCTCTTAGCTTTTGTTTGGCAAGCTGCTGGAAGTTTTCGATGAGATCTTGAATACTGTCCTAGCAAAATTCATGATTTATTCTAAAAAAAAAGATTCTAACAATTGATAAGATCAGAAAAGTCTTATAGTATAAAGCTTCGATTCAAATATTGAAATTCTTGTATCGCCGCGATAAGTCTGGAGATCACCCCATTTACTAATTCGGACCCCTTTTTTACATTGAAAGAACCTATTAAAGTCCCCCACAATTAGATATTGTGGATATGAAAAAAATTTTGGTAATGAAAGACTTGACTCATATTACATTACAAATGAATTTCTGAAAATTCTTTTCTATTTCTAGATTTCTAAAAATTATAGATTTATAAAAACCATTTTTTGGTGTCAAAATGAGGTATATGTGGTATAAAAATGTAGAATCTATTCTCTTTTTTTTTCCAAAAAAATGATCTTGGAGATTGTGTAATGCTTACTCTCAAACTATTTGTTTACACAGTAGTGATATTCTTTGTTTCTCTCTTTATCTTCGGATTCCTATCGAATGATCCAGGACGTAATCCTGGACGTGAAGAATAAAAAAGAAAGTTTTTGTTTTCCTTGCTCGATTTTGAAATGTTCTTAGGATTTTATCTATTACACATCTTTAACTATTAAATAAAAAAATAAAAAAAAGACTCGTCGAAATTGAAAGCTAAATAAAAAATACCAAGTCATTGACAAAAGCGGAAAGAGAGGGATTCGAACCCTCGGTACGAAAAACCCGTACAACGGATTAGCAATCCGACGCTTTAGTCCACTCAGCCATCTCCCCCAATCGAAAAAGGCTAATTACTATGTTACATTACACAAAAAGTAAGGTTTGAAAAAAGAGTCTTTCTTTCTTTTATACCTCTTATTTTTATTTATTATATTATTTTATTCTAATTATATTTAGAATTATATATTAATTATATATAGAAATATAATTATATAATTTATTATATTATATAATTTATTATATAGATATATATTATTATATAGATATACAAATATCTATATAATTATCTAATAGCTAGACATATAAAAATAGAAAAAATATCAAAAAGAAAAGTAATTCCATTGAGATAAAGTAAGGGCTCGAAAGAGATATCTCCAATCCACTATTCCAATGAATATAAATAGATTTATAAATCTATTTATTATTTATAAATATATAAATATATAATAAATTTAGAAATATATAATAAAAAGTTATAAATATATAATAAAAAGTACCTCTTTGATTTCGTCTGCAAGAGCTTTTTTTAATTCCACAGCCCGGCCTGGTCAGTACCTCGCTGGGCCTTTTTTGTTCTAATGAATCATATAAAAAAATTATTTATTTGATTTGAAAAAAAAAAATGCTTGTTATTGAAACAACAACAATCATAATATAATAAAGACTATTTCGATTCCTATGATACAGAATAGAATCAAAGTGTCATTTCTTAATTATTCTTTTTTTTTTTATTCCATTTACTTTACTGGAATAAAAAAAAAGAAAGAGTGTAACTATATATTCTTGCACAATTTTATTGTTTTGGCGTACATTATCGAGCGGTATCTGTCAATGTCAAAGCACCCCGATCAAAAGAAAAAAAGAGTGTTATTTAGTTATTTAAATGAATCCTCTTTCCCTAAATTAATCGGGCTCCTTGAACAAAGCACGTCAACGCTCTAATTTTCATGATTCTTTTCTGATCCTATCTTCTTAATTATTATGACCAATTTTTTTGTTCGACAAAAGAGACATTTCGATACAATAATCACATTGTAGCGGGTATAGTTTAGTGGTAAAAGTGTGATTCGTTCTATTAATCCCTTAATAGTTAAGGGGTCCCTTCGGTTTGTTTGATTAATATTCCGATCAAAAACTTTATTTCTTAAAAGGATTAAATCCTTTACCTATCAATGAAAGATTCGAGGAAGAATAGACATTCTCGTGATTTATATCCAAAAGAGTCAATTAGAAATTCAAAAAAAAATTGGATTATGAAATTACGAAACATAATTTGTTTTTAAATTGGATCAATACTTCCAATTGAATGAGTATGAGTAAAGTATCCATGGATAAAGAGAGAAGGGAGTATTTCTAATCGTAACTAAATCTTCAATTTTATGATTTGTATGTATAAGAGAAATTGAAGCAAAATAGCTATTAAACAATGACTTTGGTTTACTAGAGACATCGACATATTGTTTTAGCTCGGTGGAAACAAAATGCTTTTCCTAAAGATTCTTTCAAATAGAAATAGAGAACGAAGTAACTAGAAAAATTGTTATAATCCCCCTCTTCTATAGGGATCATCTAGAAAGCGGGTTGTTTTGAATGCATTCAAACAGAAAAGCTGACATAGATGTTATGGGCCAAAAAAAGTTTTTTTAAACTTTTTTATTTCGTTTACATCTGACATCTGTGGAATTTCTCCATCTTACATAAAGGAGCCGAATGAAACCAAAGTTTCACGTTCGGTTTTGAATTAGAGACGTTAAAAATGATGAATCAACGTCGACTATAACCCCTAGCCTTCCAAGCTAACGATGCGGGTTCGATTCCCGCTACCCGCTTATATCTCTATATTATCCCTATATTATCTATATAGTATCTAGATTTATGATTCTAGATTTATTATAGATATTAAATCTATATTAATTTCTTCATTTCTATTTATTATCTATTTATCATTTATTATAATTATATAAGTAAATTATATAATTAAATATTATTCTATTTAAATAGAATATATTATTTAAATAGAATATATAATATATTAAATAATAGAATGATTCAGATTAATGTAATTAATCTAATTTAATGTAATTAATATACTGAATCATTGAATTGAATGCGCAATTCCTGGAAGTCTCTCACATATTCTTTTTTCTGAACAAAAGATGTAACAATTAAACTAAAAAAAAAAAAGCGTCCATTGTCTAATGGATAGGACAGAGGTCTTCTAAACCTTTAGTATAGGTTCAAATCCTATTGGACGCAATTTATTTCCATATATTTTCTTATATTTCTACTAGGTATTTTGAATAATTTGAATAAGAGACGCTTATACTTACCTATATATTTGTTATAACTTATTTTTATAGTTAGAATTTCTTTTATCTTAATATGAAATCTATTACTTAACTTAATATGAAATCTATTAATAATATAATAAAATAGAATAAAAAAGAAAAAATTAGAAAGTTATCTAAAAAAATTTCTTTATACATACTTGTTCCTGAAGTAGAAATTATACTTGTTCCTGAAGTATAAAGCGTTCCATTTGTTCTTGAATAGCTTCTTTCAAAAGGGCTTCTGCTTCCTCAGTGAATGTCTTGGTGGAAGATAGAATTTCTTGGAACTGAGGTTTATTCGTTTTTAAGTAAGTACGTAACTCAACGAGAAATTTCCTTACCTGTCCAATTTCTAATGAATCAAGATAACCATTCGTTCCAGTATAAATAGTCATTATCTGTTCTTCCACCGTGAGAGGGGCTGCTTGAGATTGTTTGAGCAACTCACGTAATCGTTGACCTCTTGCCAATTGATTCTGAGTAGCTTTATCGAGAT